TTGATTAATACGTAATCGATCGAACACTACTTGCACTACTTGAAAACGGTTCTTCTGTTCAGAAATGAAATGTTCCAAATGTTCCTGGAAATTCTTGCTCCCATTGGACCATTTGTATCTATATGCATCAGGATCCCGATTCATGGATCTCTCGGTTCGAGAAATAAGAGGATCAAACCATTTCTTCTGACTCTTTTTCAAATTCGATAAATGTTGGTTGATCGTATATTTCATTATAGTTATATGATTCAGAGTATCATTTCCTCTTTGATCCCTTTGAATTCCATATTCGAAGTTGCGATCGGATCTATTCATTAAAAAGAATCGATTCGATACATTTCTTATGTACCCATAGGTGCTATATTGGATTTGAATCAGATTTCGGATCAATCCATATTGATTGACTGCCTCCATTATGTTGTTGCTAGCAAATACCGCCGTTTTTCGTTTTGGATCTTCCAAATCATTCCCGCAGTAGATCCGGACCGATTTTTTTCTGATCCCTCGATAAAAAGATTCATTCTCTTCATAAAAAAGAGGAGGTAGAATCAATAAAAATTGATTTTTCGATTCATCTCCGGAGTTGAATACCTTATTCAAGAATTTTTTTGGATCTAACCCGTAGGAATCAATAGAAAAGGCAAATCCCCTATGATACACCAGATCCGGCCCGGTTATTGATAGAGTGAATAGATCTGCCATTTCTTGAAATCTCTCTTCTGATTCAAAATCGTGGTGTAACGTGTATCCCCCCTTGTTCCGGTCATGGAATAGATGAAATAAATCAAAAAATGGATTTTTGTTCAAGAATGAAATCTTATTGGAACTGTCCATATCCGGTTCATCCTTCGGAACCATATCAGATCCCGGATCTGATGAAATAGGATGAATTGAGACGGTATTTTGTAAATACGTAATTATCTTGAATATATCAACCATTTCTTTATTTTCCGATCGCCTGGAAGGAACAAAAGAAACATCTTGTTTTTTCTTCCAAAATTTCTGATCTCTAGTGGACCTCTCAGTAGGATTCGAACCCAGATGAAGTTCTGACCATCTGTCAGAGAAAAAAGAACGAATTGATCTTGTAGGATTCACAAGAAATTCTTCGATTTCTTCCGGAAGCAGATGATTATTCATCTGCTTCTCACGTTCCGTGAATAGCCGGGACATTGAGGAAGATCCAAAAAGGCATTTCGGGAATCGATCTGATTCTATCTCTGTTCCTTCCGTTTGAAGAAAGGAAGGATCCCAAAGAATCGATCTTTCTTTTACTTTTAGTTGCTGAATCTCTCTTTGATCGATCAATGTGTGATATTCGGAATCCTCATTTCTAATGGAATCGAAATGATCTCTGGATTGATCAGAAGATCCTTTCAATTGGCTAGAATCCGTTACTTGAACGAAAATGGATCTTGTGGAATCATATTGAATATTTGACAATACATTCCGTACCTTGCTAAAAAACCGATCCTTGTTTACCAACCACACATTGTCTAACCAAAGCAAATTCTCTCTCGATACGTTCCTCAAAAAATCCGATTCGTGCTGATTCTTCCCCCAACTAACGAAGAGATCTTGGCGGAATTGCCACATATGAAATTGAGCACAATTTTGCAAAGAAATACTCCACTTGTTTCTCGAGAAGAGATGGGAAACATGCTCAATATCATTTGATTGAATAGTTGCCTCAGCTCCTTGTTGTTTGAAGAAACCCCCCCCTTCAATTGGTCTTTTTTCACGAAAAGCAGACATGAGATAACAAATCAAGTCTTTCCCTAAGACTTCGAATAGTTGTCCCAAATTCAAGTTGATTATGTTTCGCTTCTTCCTCGGAGAAAGACGATCAAACAATTCCCAATCATGGTCCTTGCGGATCGGATCATCCATATAGGATAAAAAAAGAAACTCCAGATATTTGCTATCTTTCTCTTTGAATGAGATCTCAATTCCAGCTACGGTTTCATTAGATACCTTACAACTAGAATCCCTCTTTTTTCCGATCCGGTTCCTCCACCACCGCGAACCCCGGTTAGATTCAGGCATGATACACTTTTTATTTATTGGGAGAACCCAAGTACTCTCTTGCGGATCCATGAAACAACTCTCAGAAATCTTTTTCCCTTTTGGAAGATACAGGAGCGAAACAATTAACCTATTGATATTGGAAGACCAAAAAGATTCTCCCAATGTCTCATTTCTGGGTCCAATGGAATTCATAGGTATAGGAAGAAGCTCCATCAAATAGAGATTTTTTCTTTCGACCATCTTTCGATTGTTAATACGAGATATAAGGACCGCTACTACAAGCAGTACTACACCTTTGATCGTGAAATATCGATTGCTTCTTGAACCCTGTGAATCACGTGAAAGTAGGATACTCCAAATTCGGGGGTCAAAGAGTTTCATAAAACGTTCTTGGTGGAAAAAAATGTGAGTGAAAGATCCCACTGAATCGAATTTGATCCATGAATCTAAGAAATAGTGAGAATTCTTGATC